TGTTTGCGAATCCCTGTTTGTATCCTTTGAGCGCACGCCCATAAGTAGCGATCAAGGAAATCGATCAAACGATCCCAATACCGTGAAAGAGAAACTTCCCAGATCCAGGGAAGCTTATCATAAAGGGCTTCGACAAGGGGTTTTATTCGTTCTTTGAGCAAAAAGATAAAGATCGGATAGATTCGAAACGCAATTGCAAAGGTAATAACTACTATGCTAGCCCAAATCATGATCTTCACCAACTTGGATTTGGTTCTCTCGCGAAAATCGCGAGTTGCAGAGATGAGAACCATGAAAAGCAAGATCCCGAATAAGAAAACAGAAACCGAGGAAACCACAAGAGTGAAGACTAGTAGAGTCTCGTCTTTTGTCATTCTTTGCTCCTTTTTCACTCAATGATTCATTCGAATTTCCCAACCAAAAATTCTATATGTCTATTCTACGATATTTCTATATATAGAATATGATATCTAATATGACACCCGATTTGTCAAAGGGATTGGTGACTTACCCATTTCATATAGCAATCCCTGATCAAAGAGAGAACAATATCCATTTCAAAACATTTCTAACGGATTCCTTGGTTCGGACCGACGAAGTAATGGCACTCGATTATTATCAACCCGACTGCAATCTTTTTCTGTCGGTAAGGATTGCACCAGAGCACCTTCTACTTCTAATAGGCCATGAACTATAGATAGAGAAGAATCATTCTGAGCGAGTCCATAAGAAGCGACCCACTTTTTCATCGGTTCCGGGGGAAGACCAAAGATCTTGCGCGACCGGTCCGCCAGAAAAACTCAAAAGAGAAAGAAGTCTCGTTAATCTCCTCATGCTCGTTCCAAGTTCGAAGTACCGTTTGGCCAAAGAAAAACCCGCTTCCTGACACGATTGCCTCTTTATATAGATAGATATAGGATCTATGGGGTTATTACTTAGAAGTCTATTTTGTACAAGATCCCCTCCTATCTGATAGAAAAGGGTCCCATGATCCCGAGCCGGTCTTATCTTGGCTCGCAAACCCCAAGTTTGTCTATGAAGAGCTAATCTAATTGTATTAGTTTCTATAATGGATTTCTTATGTGGAATACTAATGGATAGGGCCCCGTTGCTAAGTGCTACAAGATCTAATGCACTGGAACTCGTGGTTATGGACCCGAATCCTTTAGTATGGAACATTGTCTTTTCCAAGTAAAAACCCCTAGTATATGAAAGAATGAAAAGGTGCTTTCGTTCTTGTGGAATAAGAAGCCCTCGTACCTTAATGAAAGGAAAATCGGAATTTTTCGTTAGGTATTTGACCAAATAGGATCGTCCAGTTCCTATAGAACCTATCACTAAAATACCCGATAGGGCTAAGCGGAACGAAAAGGGTTTTCCATGAGATGCTAAATGAAAACGATTAGCCCCACACGAGGTTTGGGAATAAGTGATTGTCTGATAATGAGCAAGGAATATACGTCTTTCTGCTAAAGAGGATCTATTAAACTCATAATTCATTAGATCCTTGTTAGCAATGTAAAGTAGGTATCATAAGTAAATGGATCCCGGTTGTTCAATCCTTTGATAACCAAGGTCCCTCTTTGCTAAAGAGAAATGATCACTATGAGTCAGACTCAATAGAATTGGATCCATTCCAAATAGCGAGAATTAGGATTCTTGATCCCTCTCAATCTCTCTTTCAATTCGAGGATCCAGAGAGGTGTTTTCATAGTCATCTCCGAATATTTGCCATCTCCGAATATTTTGATTTCATTTTTCTATGATATGTCTTTCTATATGAAAATTGGTTATTTACGATGTACGATGATCCCTGTTAAGCATCCATGGCTGAATGGTTAAAGCGCCCAACTCATAATTGGTAAATTTGCGGGTTCAATTCCTGCTGGATGCACGCGAACGGGAACGTTCCATAAGTCTATTGGAACTGGCTCTCTATCCATGGAATCTCATCCATCATCCATACATAACGAATTGGTATGGTATATTCATACCATAACATAAGAACAATAAGAACTCGAATTCTTATCGATACTGGAACTCAGAGCATAGGAGGGAAAGGAAAGTCGATTTATGGATGGAATCAAATACGCAGTATTTACAGAAAAAAGTCTTCGTTTATTGGGAAAGAATCAATATACTTTTAATGTCGAATCGGGATTCACTAAGACAGAAATAAAGCATTGGGTCGAGCTCTTCTTTGGTGTTAAGGTAGTAGCTGTGAATAGCCATCGACTACCCGGAAAGGGTAGAAGAATGGGACCTATTCTGGGACATACAATGCATTACAGACGTATGATCATTACCCTTCAACCGGGTTATTCTATTCCACTTCTAGATAGAGAAAAGAACTAAAGGAGAATACTTAATAATACGGCGAAACATTTATACAAAACACCTATCCCGAGCACACGCAAGGGAACCGTAGACAGGCAAGTGAAATCCAATCCACGAAATAAATTGATCCATGGACGGCACCGTTGTGGTAAAGGTCGTAATGCCAGAGGAATCATTACCGCAAGGCATAGAGGGGGAGGTCATAAGCGCCTATACCGTAAAATCGATTTTCGACGGAATCAAAAAGACATATCTGGTAGAATCATAACCATAGAATACGACCCTAATCGAAATGCATACATTTGTCTCATACACTATGGGGATGGTGAGAAGAGATATATTTTACATCCCAGAGGGGCTATAATTGGAGATACTATTGTTTCTGGTACAAAAGTTCCTATATCAATGGGAAATGCCCTACCTTTGAGTGCGGTTTGAACTATTGATTTACGTAATTGGAAGTAACCAATTAGGTTTACGACGAAACCTAGAAATCGATCACTGATCCAATTTGACTAACTCTACGGGATAGACCTCAGCAGAAAACTGTTGAGTAACGGCAGCAAGTGATTGAGTTCAGTAGTTCCTCATAGAAAATTATTGACTCTAGAGATATGGTAATATGGAGAAGACAAAATTGTTTGAAGCACGCACAGAACCGGAAGCGCCCCTTGTTTCAAAGAGAGGAGGACGGGTTATTCACATTTAATTTGATGGTCAGAGGCGAATTGAAAGCTAAGCAGTGGTAATTAAGACCCCCGGGTGAAAATAGGGATGTCTCCTACGTTACCCATAATATGTGGAAGTATCGACGTAATTTCATAGAGTCATTCGATCTGAATGCTACATGAAGAACATAAGCCAGATGACGGAACGCGGAGACCTAGGATGTAGAAGATCATAACATGAGCGATTCGGCAGATTTGGATTCCTTTTCTATATATCCACTCATGTGGTACTTCATCATACGATTCATATAAGATCCATCTGTCTAGAGATCGTCACATACATCTAGAAAGCCGTATGCTTTGGAAGAAGCTTGTACAGTTTGGGAAGGGGTTTTTTGAGAAAAAAGAAGAATCTACTTCAACCGATATGCCCTTAGGCACGGCCATACATAACATAGAAATCACACGTGGAAGGGGTGGGCAATTAGCTAGAGCAGCAGGTGCTGTAGCGAAACTGATTGCAAAAGAGGGTAAATTGGCCACTTTAAGATTACCATCCGGGGAGGTCCGTTTGGTATCCCAAAACTGCTTAGCAACAGTCGGACAAGTGGGTAATGTTGGGGTGAACCAAAAAAGTTTGGGTAGAGCCGGATCTAAGTGTTGGCTAGGTAAACGCCCCGTAGTAAGAGGGGTAGTTATGAACCCTGTGGACCACCCCCATGGGGGCGGTGAAGGGAAAGCCCCCATTGGTAGAAAAAAACCCACAACCCCCTGGGGTTATCCTGCGCTTGGAAGAAGAACTAGGAAAAGGAAAAAATATAGTGATAGTTTTATTCTTCGTCGCCGTAAGTAAATACGTAACTAGGAATATGGAAAATTGCATTGCAATAATGCGATGGGCGAACGACGGGAATTGAACCCGCGCATGGTGGATTCACAATCCACTGCCTTGATCCACTTGGCTACATCCGCCCCTTATCCAGCTAAAGGATTTTCTCTTTTCTCCACTCATCATTATTCTATTTATTCTGACCTCCATACCTCGATCGAGATAGTGGACATAGGATGCCACTTTTAAAAATGAAAAAAAGGAGTAATCAGCTGTGACACGAAAAAAAACGAATCCTTTTGTAGCTCGTCATTTATTGACAAAAATCGAAAAGGTCAATATGAAGGAGGAGAAAGAAACAATAGTAACGTGGTCCCGGGCATCTAGCATTCTACCCGCAATGGTTGGCCATACAATCGCGATTCATAATGGAAAGGAACATATACCTATTTACATAACAAATCCTATGGTAGGTCGCAAATTGGGGGAATTCGTGCCTACTCGGCATTTCACGAGTTATGAAAGTGCAAGAAAGGATACTAAATCTCGTCGTTAACTGAATTCAGAATAGAAAGATTCAGAATAAACAAAATTTAAGTGTAGGCGGGGAATAACCTTATTTATGACAAGTTTCAAATTAGTAAAGTATACCCCTAGGATAAAGAAAAAGAGGAACGGGCTACGGAAACTCGCAAGAAAAGTTCCAACTGATCGTCTACTTAAATTCGAACGGGTTTTCAAAGCACAAAAACGCATACATATGTCTGTTTTTAAAGCGCAAAGAGTTCTTGATGAGATTCGTTGGCGTTACTACGAGGAAACCGTTATGATACTGAACCTCATGCCTTATCGAGCATCTTATCCCATCTTAAAGTTGGTTTATTCGGCAGCAGCAAATGCTACTCATTATAGGGATTTCGACAAAGCTAATTTATTCATAACAAAAGCAGAAGTGAGTAGGAGTACTATTATGAAAAAATTCAGACCTCGGGCTCGAGGACGTGGTTATCCTATAAAAAAAACCATGTGTCATATAACAATTGTACTAAATATAATAAAGAAATCTAAATAACTTTTAGATCAACCTAAGATTTAGATTCCCAGTAAAAAAAAAAAATAGAATAGAAAAATATGGGACAAAAAATAAATCCACTCGGTTTCAGACTTGGTACAACCCAAAATCACCATTCCTTTTGGTTCGCACAACCAAAAAATTATTCTGAAGGTCTACAAGAAGATAAAAAAATACGGAATTGTATCAAGAACTATATACAAAAGAATAGGAAAAAAAGCTCGAATAGAAAAATAGAATCAGACTCAAGTTCCGAAGTAATTACACATATAGAAATTCAAAAAGAAATTGATACAATTCACGTTATAATCCATATTGGATTCCCCAATTTATTAAAGAAAAAAGGAGCAATCGAAGAATTAGAGAAAGATATCCAAAAGGAAGTGAATTCTGTAAACCAGAGACTTAATATTGCTATCGAAAAAGTTAAAGAACCTTATAGACAACCTAACATTCTTGCAGAATATATAGCTTTCCAATTAAAAAATAGAGTTTCATTCCGAAAAGCAATGAAAAAAGCCATTGAATTAACTAAAAAAGCGGATATAAAGGGAGTAAAAATAAAAATTGCAGGCCGTCTAGGAGGGAAAGAAATTGCACGTGCCGAATGCATCAAAAAGGGTAGACTTCCCCTCCAAACAATTCGCGCTAAAATTGATTATTGCTGCTATCCAATTCGAACTATCTATGGAGTATTAGGTGTAAAAATTTGGATATTCGTCGAAGAAGAATAACTAACCTTGTCTTCTCATTCAGGCCAGTGATAGAATAAAAAAGACAAGAGCCTTATTTTCCAAAAATCCCATAAAAAAGGAGAAATTATACCTCTTTCTATAAGATTTAATGAAAATTGATAAATCTTTTAATATAATTGCTATGCTTAGTGTGTGACTCGTTAGTTTTTTCTTTAGGGTAAAAATGGAAATTCAAAAAAAAAAATTGAGCGAACCCTACTAAAAATAGAAAAAACTTAGTAATTATGGAAAATTAACTAATAACCAACCTATTGCTTCGTATTGTCGAGATCCTAACAAAGAAACAGTCACTATGTGAATAAATACATCTATCATAAATGAGTAGATCTATCATATAGTTGTAGCAACTGCATTTTTTTCTCTAAAAAAGAAACCGGATTCTAGGTTGTGAAACAAAACTAAAGGGATGTGGATAAAAGGAGGGATGATAGATAGAAGGAAGAATAATAAAGATATAAGATTCCTATGTGGATGGTCTATGAATTACATCATAAAAGGCAATGTGATAAAGCATCAATATAATAAGAGAGAATTTAAAATCGTAATTTTGTGAAACAATAAATAAAAATTTAAAGCAATAATAAAGAGCAGCCCAGGTTAATAAAACTGAGAAAATTAACTCAGAAAGTTTGGAAGCTCCGTTGCAGGATTCAAACCTAACCATTAAAGGAGAAGCTGTGGGAACGACAAAACCTATGACTGCATAGGATTGATTTTATTGAAAAGAATCCTAATACTTCATTGGGTGGGATGGCGGAACAAACCAAAAAATTGCTTTATTTGATAAAATTCTAAATTAACAAATAAGACAAGAAAGAGTAAATATTCGCCCGCGAAATCTTTATTGAATTAGAATACTTTAACTATGATTCAATAAGGGTAAAAATAAGAATATTCCTTATAAAAAAGAAAGATTACATCATCTACAAATATAGAATTTGTATATATTCTAGATCTTCTTTCTTGACTATATATTTTTCTATTTTAAGAAATCCAAAATAAAAAAACCATTCTATTATATACTGATGTGTATCTATCCATAATATTTTTGAATATTATGGAATTAGAGAAATTTGCACGCTTTCTCATTTCATTCGCGAGGAGCTGGATGAGAAGAAACTCTCATGTCCAGTTTTGCAGTAGAGATGGAACTAAAAAAGAACCATCGACTATAACCCCAAAAGAACTAGATTTCGTAAACAACATAGAGGAAGAATGAAGGGAAAATCCTGCCGAGGCAATCGTATTTGTTTTGGTAGATATGCTCTTCAAGTACTTGAACCCGCTTGGATTACGGCGAGACAGATAGAAGCAGGACGAAGAGCAATGACACGATATGCACGTCGTGGTGGAAAACTATGGGTACGTATATTTCCCGACAAATCGGTTACACTAAGACCCACAGAAACACGTATGGGCTCAGGAAAGGGGTCCCCCGAATATTGGGTAGCCGTTGTTAAACCGGGTCGAATACTTTATGAAATGAGCGGAGTATCTGAAACTATAGCTAGAGCAGCTATCTCCATAGCTGCCAGTAAAATGCCCATACGAAGCCAATTTCTTAGATTAGAGATATAGACCCCCCCCAAAAAAATGAGCATTGAAGATAAAAAACCCCGGGTTTTCCTTCTGGAGAGACAATATATCTTTCATTCCTTTGCAGTGAAATAACAAATTGAAATCCAAATAATATGATTCAACCTCAGACCCTTTTAAATGTAGCGGATAACAGTGGAGCTCGAAAATTGATGTGTATTCGAGTCATAGGAGCTGCAGGTAATCAGCGATATGCTCGTATTGGTGATGTTATTGTTGCTGTAATCAAAGACGCAGTGCCCCAAATGCCTCTAGAAAGATCCGAAGTAATTCGAGCTGTAATTGTACGTACATGTAAAGAATTCAAATGTGAAGACGGTATAATAATACGCTATGATGACAATGCAGCAGTTATCATTGATCAAAAAGGAAATCCAAAAGGAACTCGAGTTTTTGGCGCGATTGCCGAGGAATTGAGAGAATTGAATTTTACTAAAATAGTTTCATTAGCTCCTGAAGTATTATAAATACTAGTAGATGAGATATAGATCAAAGAAAAAATGAGTAGATTATGTTTTACGTATATGCTTTAAAATCCAAAATAAAAAGAGAAAGGAAAACATGTTGATTATCTAAAAATTAGGAGAAACCTAGAATTAGAATCTTATGGGCAAGGACACTATTGCTGATTTACTAACCTCTATAAGAAACGCAGACATGAGTAAAAAAGGAACTGTTCGAGTAGTATCTACAAATATTACCGAAAACATTGTTAAAATACTTCTACGAGAGGGTTTTATTGAAAGTGTTCGGAAACATCAAGAAAGTAACAGATATTTCTTGGTTTCAACTTTACGACATCAAGAGAGAAGGACTAGAAAGGGAATATATAGAACTAGAACCTTTTTAAAGCGTATCAGCCGACCTGGCTTACGAATTTATGCTAACTATCAAGGAATTCCTAAGGTTTTGGGCGGAATGGGAATTGCTATTCTTTCTACTTCTCAAGGTATAATGACAGATCGAGAAGCTCGACTAAACAAAATTGGGGGAGAAGTCTTATGTTATATATGGTAATGGCCCCGCCTATAGTACCCGAATTCTATCTCGAACTTCCTATTTTTAAAATGCAAATAGAAAAATAGGAGAAAAAATATGAGAGAAAAAAAAAACCTGAGAGAAGCAAAAGTTACTTTCGAAGGTTTAGTTACAGAAGCCCTACCCAACGGAATGTTTCGAGTTCGCTTAGAGAATGACACCATCATCCTGGGCTATATTTCAGGAAAAATCCGGTCCAGTTCTATACGAATACTAATGGGAGATAAGGTCAAAATTGAAGTAAGTCGTTATGATTCAAGCAAGGGGCGTATAATTTATAGACTTCCCCATAAGGATTCGAAGCGTACCGAAGAATCAAAGGATACTGAAGATTTGAAGGATACCAAAGATTCAAAGGATTAGGTTTTTCTAGGATAATAAATTCCAAATTTCAAAATTTAAGTGAAGAGGCTTATTTTTTCCCAAAGAGTAGATTCATAGTTTAAGAAAGGAATACCGAAATATGAAAATAAGAGCTTCCGTTCGTAAAATTTGTACAAAATGTCGACTGATTCGTAGGCGTGGGCGAATTAGAGTCATTTGTTCCAACCCGAAGCATAAACAAAGACAGGGGTAATCTTTCGAAAAAGGAGCTTTCCTTTCTAAAAAGGAAAAAAAGTACCCACAGAAATGTCCAAATTCCTAATCAAAAAATGAAAGTAAAGGATATATTTAACGCTGAAACGGATATCTTTGTATCTTTTTTTCTTTTTGTTATTTCTAACTCATATTTATGAGATAATAAAATATGACAAAAGCTATACCAAAAATGGGTTCACGTAAGAAAGTGCGTATTGGTTTGCGTAGGAATGCCCGTTTTAGTTTACGGAAGAGTGCACGTAGAATAACAAAAGGGGTTATTCATGTTCAAGCCAGTTTCAACAATACCATTATAACTGTTACAGACCCACAAGGTCGGGTGGTTTTCTGGTCCTCCGCAGGTACTTGTGGATTCAAAAGCTCAAGAAAAGCATCGCCCTATGCCGGTCAAAGAACAGCAGTAGATGCTATTCGTACAGTGGGTTTGCAACGAGCAGAAGTTATGGTAAAAGGGGCTGGTAGCGGAAGAGATGCCGCATTACGAGCCATTGCTAAAAGTGGTGTACGGTTAAGTTGTATACGCGATGTAACACCTATGCCGCATAATGGATGTCGACCTCCTAAAAAAAGACGTCTGTAAAAGAATTAAACCGCTTTCAAGAGAAATAAACGATTCAATGATCAAATAAATACTAATCTATTATGGTTCGAGAGGAGGTAACAGGATCCACCCAAACACTACAGTGGAAGTGTGTTGAATCAAGAGTAGATAGTAAGCGTCTTTATTATGGTCGTTTCATTCTGTCCCCACTTAGAAAAGGTCAAGCGGATACTGTCGGTATTGCCTTGCGAAGAGCTTTACTTGGAGAAATAGAAGGAACATGTATCACACGCGCAAAATTTGGGAACGTGCCACACGAATATTCTACAATAGTAGGTATTGAAGAATCCATACAAGAAATTTTACTAAATTTGAAAGAAATTGTATTGAGAAGTAATCTCTATGGAGTTAGAGACGCATCAATTTGCGTCAAAGGTCCTAGATACATAACCGCTCAAGATATAATTTTACCACCTTCCGTAGAAATCGTTGATACGACACAACCTATAGCTAACTTGAAAAACCCCATTGATTTCTGTATTGAGTTACAGATCAAGAGAGATC